ATGGGGATCTCAGACCCAGGAATGGGGGTACTTCCGATACTCAAAAATAAAAAAGGAAGTGACTTCGACAAAAAGGAAAAAAAGAGAAGTGACTTCGAAAAAAAGAAGAGAAGTGACTTCGACCAAAAGGGAAGTGAATTCGACAAAAATAAAGATGCCTTCGACAAAAAGAAACGAGGTGACTTCGACAGTTTGGCCATAAACTCGGCCCAATCAATCAAATATTGAGTCGGATTCATACGTAATCGATTCAGATGACTACATAATCGATTCAGATGAATACGGAATCGATTCAAATAAATACGGAATCGAGATCGATGAATACGTAATCGATATCGAGATCGATGAATACGTAATCGAGATCGATGATGATGATATCGATCGAACACTACTTGAAATTGAAAACGCCTCTTCGCCTCAGAAATGAAATGTTCCTGGAAATTTTGGGTCCATTTGTATCTATATGCATTAGGATCCCGATTCATGGATCTCTCGGTTCGAGAACTAAGAGGGTCGGACCCTTTCTTTGGACTCTTTTTCAAATTCGAGAGATGTTGGTTGATCGTATATTTCATTCTAGTTCTATGATTCAGAGTCTCATTTCCTATGGGATCCCCTTTCATTCCATATTCGAAGTTGCGATCGGAGCGATTCATTACCATTAAAAAGAATCGATTTGATACATTTCTTAGGTACCCATAGGTGCTATATTGGATTTGAATCAGATTTCGGATCAATCTATATGGATTGACTGCCTCCATTATGTTGTTGCTAGCAAATACCAATCTTTTTGGTTTTGGATCTTCATAAAAAATAGGAGGTACAACCAATAAAGATTTCTTTTTCGATTCATCCCCGGAGTTGAATCCCTCAGAAAAGGAAAAAAATACCCTATCATAATCATACACCAGATCCGGCTCGGTGATTGATAGAATGAGTAGATCGGCCATCTTTGAAAATCTCTCGTCGGATTCAAAATCGTGGTGGAACGTGGACCCCACCCTGTTCCGGTCATGGAATAGATGAAAGAAATCCAAAAATGGATTTTGGGTCAAGAATGAAATCTTATTGGAACTGTCCAGATCCGGTTCATCCTTCGGAACCATATCACATCCCGGATCTGATGAAATAGGATGAATTGAGATGGTCTTTTGTAAATACGGAATTATCTTGAATAGATCCACTATTTCTTTCTTTTCCGATCGCCGGGAAGGGACAAAAGAAACATCCTGTTGTTTCTTCAACAATTTAGGATCGGACCTCTCAGTAGGATTCGAACCCAGATGAAGTTCTGACCATCTGTCAGAGAAAAAAGAACGAATTGATCTTGTAGAATTCTCAAGAAATTCTTCGATTTCTTCCGGAAGCAGATGACGAATCATCTGCTTCTCACGTTCCGCGAATAGCCGGGACATTGAGGAATCTTCAGAAAGGTTTTTCGGGAATGGGTCTGATTCTAGTTCGGTTCGTTCCGTTTGAAGAAAGGAAGGATCCCAATCCCAAAGAATCGATCTTTCTTTGAGTTGTTGAATCTCTCTTTGATTGATCAATGTGTGAGATTCCGAATCCTCATTACTAATGGAATCGAAAGCATCTCTGGATTGATCAGAAGATCCTTTCAATTGGCTAGAATCCATTACTTGAACGAAACTAGATCTTGTGGAATCATATTGAATATTTGACGATACATTCCGTACCTTGCTAAAAAACCGATCCTTGTTTACCAACCACACATTGTCTAACCAAATCCAATTCTCTCTCGATACCTGCCTCAAAAAATCCGATCCCTGTTGTTTGAAGAAACCCTCCCCTTCCATTGGTCTTTTTTCACGAAAAGCAGGCATGAGATAACAAATCCAGTGTTTCACTAAGATTTCGAATAGCTGTCCCGAATTCAAGTTGATTCTGTTTCGCTTCTTCCTCGGAGAAAGCCCATCAAACCATGCCCAATCGTGGTCCCTGACCATCGGATCATCCGTCGTATAGGATACAAAAAGAAACTCCAGATATTGGATATCTTTCTCTTTGAATGAGATCTCAATTCCAGCTACGGTTTCTTTCGATATCTTACAACTAGAATCACTCTTTTTCCCGATCCGGTTCCTCCACCACCGCGAACCCCAGTTAGATTCAGGCATGATACACTTTTGAGTTATTGGGAGAACCCAAGGACTCCCTTTCGGATCCATGAAACAACTCTCAGAGATCTTTTTCCCTTTTGGAAGATACAGGAGCGAAACAACCAACCGATGGGAAGACCGAAACAATGTATCATTTCTGGGTCCAATGGAATTCATAGGGATAGGAAGAAGCCCCCTCAAATAGAGATTTTTTCTTTCGACCATAGTTTGATGGTGCATACGAGATATAAGGACCGCTACTAGAATCAGTACTACACCCTTAACCAGTACTACAACTTTGCTCGTGAAAGATCGGTTGCTTGTTGAACCCGAAAGTAGGATACTCCCAATTCGGGGGTCAAAGAGTTTCAGAAAACGTTCTTGGTGGAAAAAAAGGTAAGTGAAAGATCCCACTAAATCGAATTTGGTCCATGAATCTAACAAATACAAATAGCGAAAATTCTTGATTTCTCTCAATATCTCTCTCAATTCGAAGATCCATAATTGGACTTCATAGACTCTCTGCGGTTTTCTTGGCATGGTTATGGTTGGAAATGATTTATTGACGATGTATGATGATCCAAGCATCCATGGCTGAATGGTTAAAGCGCCCAACTCATAATTGGCGAATTCGTAGGTTCAATTCCTACTGGATGCACACCAATGGGATAGGAGCGTTTCATAAGTTCAGTCTATTGGAACTGGCTCTGTATCATCATCATAGCTTACTTTGTATGCGAAAATGTTTATATATATATATATGGGTTTTCTTGTTTTCAGAATTCTTCTATTTCGATAGAGTTCTATTTCGATAGAGTTCTCTATGAGATTCGTTCGATTCTGTAGATTCGAATTCGAATCTTAATAGAGAACGAATTGGTGTGGTATATTCATACTATAACATATGAACAGTAAGAACTCGAATTCTTATCAATACTGGAACTCATAGGAAAGAAAGGGGATTTATGGATGGAATCAAATCGGTATTGACAGAAAAAAGTGTTTGGTTATTGATAGAGAAGAATCAATATACTTCTAATGTCGAATCAGGATCAACTAGGACAGAAATCAAGCATTGGGTCGAACTCTTCTTTGGGGTTAAGGTAATCGCTATGAATAGTCATCGGCTCCCGAGAAAGGGTCGAAGAATGGGACCTATTATGGGACGGCATTACAGACGTATGATCATTACGCTTCAACCGGGTTATTATATTCCATTCTACCTTTTTTTTGCAGAAAGAAAAGAGCTTGCGATAGTGATACCGCAGGTTGAAGAGGTTGGAGGTTGAAACACACGGCGATACATTTATACAAAACTTCTACCCCGAGCACACGCAATGGGGCCGCAGACAGTCGAGTGAAATCCAATCCACGAAAGAATTTGATCTCTGGACAGCGTCATTGCGGGAAAGGGCGGAATGCCAGAGGAATCATTACCGCAAGGCATAGAGGGGGAGGTCATAAGCGTCTATACCGTAAAATAGATTTTCGACGGAATGAAAAAGACATATCTGGGAAAATCGTAACCATAGAATACGACCCTAATCGAAATGCACACATTTGTCTCATACACTATGGGGATGGTGAGAAAAGCTATATTTTACATCCCAGAGGGGCTAGAATTGGAGATACCATTGTTTCGGGTACAGAAGTTCCTATCGCAATGGGAAATGCCCTACCTTTGAGTGCGGTTTGAACCATGGATTTACGTAATTGGAAGTAACCAATCAGGTTTACGACGAAACCTAGAAATCGATCACGGATCCTATTTGAATGCCTCTACGGAATAGACCTCAACAGAAAACTGAAGAGTAACGGCAGCAAGTGATTGAGTTCAGTAGTTCCTTATATAAAATTATTGACTCTAGAGATATGGTAATATGGAGAAGACAAAATTGTTTGAAGCACCGACAGAACCAGAAACGCCCTTTGTTTCAAAGAGAAAAAGAGAGGTTATTCACATTTCATTTGATGGTCAGAGGCGAATTGAAAGCTAAGCAGTGAGAATTCTACCCCCCGGGGAAAAAGAGAGATGTCTCCTACGTTACCTCTAATATGTGGAAGTATCGACGTAATTTCATAGAGTCATTCGGTCTGACTGCTACATGAAGAACATAAGCCAGATGACGGAACGGAGAGACCGAGGATGTAGAAAGAATATCATCACAGGAGTGAGTCAGCATATTTGGATTCCTATCTATTCACTCATGTGATACTTCATCATACGATTCATATAGGATCCATCTGTCTAGATATCCTCCTATACATTCAGAAAGCCGTATGCTTTGGAAAGAAGCTTGTACAGTTTGGGAAGGGGTTTTGATTGATCAAAAAGACGAATCTACTTCAACCGATATGCCCTTAGGCACGGCCATACATAACATAGAAATCACACTTGGAAAGGGTGGACAGTTGGCTAGAGCAGCGGGGGCTGTAGCAAAACTGATTGCAAAAGAAGGTAAATCGGCCACATTAAGATTACCATCCGGGGAGGTCCGTTTGATATCCAAAAACTGCTCAGCAACAGTCGGACAAGTAGGTAATGTTGGGGTGAGCCAGAAAAGTTTGATGTGTAGAGCCGGATCTAAGCGTTGGCTAGGTAAGCGTCCTGTAGTCAGAGGAGTGGTTATGAACCCTGTAGACCATCCTCATGGCGGTGGCGAAGGAAGGGCCCCCATTGGTAGAAAACAACCCATAACCCCTTGGGGTTATCCTGCACTTGGAAGAAGAAGTAGAAAACGTAATAAATATAGCGATAGTTTCATTCTTCGTCGACGTACTAAATAGGAAAATCTTGAACATTGAATATGTTTCTTCGGCTTTACAAAAGAAAAAAGATAGGAGTAATTAGCTGTGCCACGTTCAAAAAAAAAAAATCCTTTTGTTGCTAATCATTTATTAGGAAAAATTGAGAAACTCAACATGAAGGGGGAAAAAGAAATAATAATAACTTGGTCCCGAGCATCTACCATTATACCCACAATGATCGGACATACAATCGCCATTCATAATGGAAAGGAGCATTTGCCTGTTTATATAACAGAGCGTATGGTAGGTCAAAAATTGGGAGAATTTGCACCTACTCTTAATTTCCGGGAACATACGAGAAACGATAATAAATCTCGGCGTTAATCTGAATTAATAAAGTGAATATTAGGTGCTCGTCGTTCATTCGTGGGAGGTGAACCTTATGATAAAGAAGGACCAAGGTGTAGAAGTATATGCTTTAGGTCAACATATCTGTCTGTCTGCTCACAAAGCGCGAAGAGTCATTGATCAGATTCGTGGGCGTTCCTATAAAGATACACTTATGATATTAAAACTCATGCCTTATCGAGCATGTGTCCCGATTTTTAAATTGGTTTGTTCTGCAGCAGCCAATGCTAGGCACAATATGCGTTTAAAGACAACAGATTTAATCATTAGTAAAGCCGAAGTCAACAAGGGTACTATCAGGAAAAAGTTAAAACCTCGAGCTCGAGGACATAGTTATCCGATAAAAAGAACCACCTGTCATATAACTATTGTATTGACAGAGATATCGAAAGATCAAATATGGATAAAAAAAAATGGATATGTATTGAAAGATATATCGAAAGATCAAATATGGATAAAAAAAGATGGATAGAGATATATACTAAATATACAGATATAAGAAAGAGGTATTTCTATATGATAGATCGGAACAGACTGAAATTGAAATGGGCTAATAGGGAGAGTGAGGGGGTATGGGACAAAAAATAAATCCACTTGGTTTGAGACTTGGTACAACCCAAAAACATCATTCCCTTTGGTTTGCAGAACCAAAAAATTACTCCAAAGGTCTTCAGGAAGATCAAAAAATACGTGATTGTATCAAGAATTATGTACGTGATTGTGTCAAGAACAATGTAAAAAACAAAATACCTTCGGATGAGGCAATCATTTCACGTATAGAGATTCAAAAAAGTAGCGATGTGATAAAGGTCGTAATCTATACAAGCTTCCCAGACTTGCCAAAATTATTAAAAGAGGGGAAACCACAAAGAATCAAAGAATTACAGACTAATGTAGCAAAAAAGTTTCATTCTGTGAACCATAAACTCAACATTGCTATCACAATAATTACAGAGCCTTATGGACAACCTACTATTCTTGCAGAATACATAGCCAAACAATTAAAAGAAAGAGTTCCATTTCGAAAGGCAATGAAAACCGCGATTGAATTACTCATTGACGAAGGGAATACAAAAGGAATTCAAGTACAAATTGCAGGCCGTATCGACGGAAAAGAAATTGCACGTGTCGAATGGATCAGAGAAGGTAGGGTTCCGCTACAAACCATTCGAGCTAAAATTGATTATTGTTCATATACAGTTCGAATGGTTTATGGGGTATTAGGTATCAAAATTTGGATATTTTCGGGCGAGGACTAAGGATACTTTCTTTTGATTTCCAGTTTATCCAGCGATAGAACACAAAATGAGCAATTCTTTTTTTTCTATTTTTTTCTATAGGATTGAATAAAAATTGGATTGACCCTTTTGTATAATTGCTATGCTTAGTGTGTGACTCGTCGTTTTTTTATTTAATTTAGGTTTCAGTTAGGGTTCAAAAAAAAAGAGGCGGCCCATACCAGAATAGGAGTATGAGCTAATAACTAGAGAACTCATAACAATAGAACTAATAACTATAGAACTAATAACCAGCTCATTGCTTCGTATTATCTGGATCCAAGGTACTAGTCACTGTATGATCGATTGATCATATCGTTGTAGCAACTGAAATCTTTTTACATAAAAGAAAAATCAATCTGATTATGGATTGTGAAAGAAAGGGATTGGGTAAATGGACGGGTGATAGAAAGAGAGAACTAGAATATCCATGATATATGATTCCAATATGTATGGTCTATGAATCATCTCAGAAACGGCAGTGTAATAAAGCATCAATACGTAGGAAGAACCTAAAAAAAAGAGCACCAAGTCAATTAAAGGCTGAGGAAATTGACTCCGGAACAACAAATTCAATTAAGAGCTCCATTGCAGAGTTCGGGCCTAGCCATTCATCAAGAAGTGATGGGAACGACGGAACCTATGAGTGCAGAAGATTCTATTGAAAACGAATTCTAATACTAATAATTCATTGGGTGGGATGGCGGAACGCACCGAAAACCAATTCAGTTATTCTGAGAGGTCATGGACTGACCCTTCGGCTAAAACAGATCTTAAAAGAGTTAATATTCGCCCGCGAAAGCCTTACGACGTTTTAGGATATTCAATACAAGTACAAATCAAGATTGGTTATCATATCAAAAAGAAATTCTAAATGAAATTAGATTCTATATGTCTAGAAATATCTAGACGTCTATTCGTGTATACAATCTATACAATCTTAGATCTCAAAAAAAAATCCTATGATTCAGTGTATTATTCATTGAATACCTATCTCTAATATTAAATATTATTGAATCGTTTCATTCGCGAGGAGCTGGATGAGAAGAAACTCTCATGTCCGGTTCTGCAGTAGAGATGGAATTGTGAAACAACCATCAACTATAACCCCAAAAGAACCAGATTCCGTAAACAACATAGAGGAAGAATGCGGGGCGTTTCGTATCGAGGCAATCGGATTTGTTTCGGTAGATACGCTCTTCAGGCACTTGAGCCGGCTTGGATCACATCTAGACAAATAGAAGCAGGACGACGAGCAATGACACGGTATGCGCGTCGTGGTGGAAAAGTGTGGGTACGCATATTTCCAGACAAACCTGTTACAAAAAGACCAACGGAAACGCGTATGGGTTCGGGGAAAGGATCTCCCGAATATTGGGTATCCGTCGTGAAACCGGGTCGAATACTTTATGAAATGGTTGGGGTATCAGAAAAAGTAGCCAGAGAAGCTATTTCAATAGCTGCGTCCAAAATGCCTATACGAACTCAATTCTTTATTGTCGAATAGGGATGTGCAAACAAAGGAAAGGGGTCTTTCTGATGAAAAACCAACCTGCAATTGGTTTTTTTTCTGGCCAAACAATATTTCTTTTTTCCTTTGCCCTTTACTTTGGATTGAAAGAAAAGATCAAAAAAAGCTATGATTCAATCTCAGACCCATTTAAATGTAGCAGACAACAGCGGAGCTCGAAAATTGATGTGTATTCGAATCATAGGAGCTAGTAATCGCTCATATGCTCGTATTGGTGACATTATTGTTGCTGTAATCAAAGAAGCAGCGCCTCATATGCCCCTAGAAAGATCAGAAGTGATCAGAGCTGTAGTTGTACGTACATGTAAAGAACTCAAACGTGACAATGGCATGATAATACAATATGATGACAATGCCGCAGTTGTCATTGATCAAAAAGGCAATCCAAAAGGAACTCGAGTCTTTGGTGCGATCGCTTCGGAATTGAGACAGTTGAATTTTACTAAAATAGTCTCATTAGCCCCTGAGGTATTATAACAACTCATAGACGAGCCCACGATATCTTTAGTGTATCTGAAATAGAATAGATTCAATGAATTTGTCGATTGTGTCTCACGTATATCCCTTAATAATTGATAAAGAAAAAAAAAGAGCAAGCATGTTGATAATAAAAAAAACTCGGAGGCACCAATGATTATAGGTCATCATGGGTAGGGACACTATTGCCGACATAATAACTTCTATACGAAACGCGGAGATGGATAACAAAGAACTGGTTCGAATAGCATCTACTAATATCACCGAAAACATTGTGAAAATACTTCTACGAGAAGGCTTTATCGAAAACGTAAGGAAACACCAAGAAAGGAACACAAATTTCTTAGTTTCAACCCTACGATATAGAAGAAGGCATAGAAAAGGGCCATATAGAACTATTTTAAAACGTATCAGCCGACCGGGTGTACGAATCTATTCTAACTACCAACAAATCCCTAAGATTTTAGGAGGCATGGGGCTTGTAATTCTTTCTACTTCTCGAGGTATAATGACAGATCGAGAGGCTCGACTAGAAAAAATCGGGGGAGAAATTTTGTTATATATATGGTAATCTTTCTGGTATTCGAATTGCGTTGGTAACTTCCTATTCCTATTTGTGACAAAAAAAAGCAGAAAAATATCACTCCTCCTCCATGAGTTGATACTTCAAAGGGATTACCTGGAATGAAAGAACAAAAATGGATTTATGAAGGTTTAATTACGGAATCACTGCCCAATGGGATGTTCCGGGTTCGTTTAGATAATGAAGATCTGATTCTAGGGTATATTTCAGGAAAGATCCGATGTAGTTTTATACGGATACTACCAGGAGATAGAGTCAAAATCGAAGTGAGTCGTTATGATTCAACCAAGGGGCGTATCATTTATAGACTCAACAACAAAGATTCGAATGACTAGGTGACCTTTTCAACACTCACACGACTTTCGTGGGGACTCGCATCTCAAAATTGCAAGAAACTTATTTTCTTCCAAGGAGTAAATTAAGAAGTAAGGAATTACAAATATGAAAATAAGGGCCTCCGTTCGTAAAATTTGTCAAAGATGTCGACTGATCCGTAGGCGGGGACGAATTATAGTAATTTGTTCCAACCCGAGACATAAACAGAGACAAGGATAATCCTTCAAATCTAAACTAAAAATCGACAAAGAGGCTCTCTAAAGGACTCAATAATGTCCAAATGATCTGTTTTAACATGAAATGGATATATCCATATATCTCTGACTCCCATTTATGAGATGACAAAATTATGGCAAAACCTATTATAATAAGACCAAGAGTTGGTTCAAGTAGGAAAGGACATCTTAGTCCACGTAGACGTGGGCGTCTTAGTTCACGGAAGAATGGGCGTAGAATACCAAAAGGGGTTATTCATATTCAAGCCGGTCTCAATAATACCATAGTAACGGTTACAGATGTA